GGGTTCATACGGTATCCGCGATCTCTCTTGATTTGTAATCCAATACGCAAATCAATTGGTTCCGTCAGGTTAGCTATATGCTGTGTTGTGTCAACTATTTCCACGGAAGGTGGTGAGATGATATCTTGAGCGGTTACGTATCTAGGACCCCTGACGCAAATGGATGCGTCTCTAACTCCATACAGATTACTTCTCAATACAATTTCTTTCAAATTTATTAAAATTTCATGTACCGATTCCTCAATACCTACTATCGTAGAATATTCATGCGGCACCCTCTCAGATTTTGCACGTGTGATACATGTTCCTTCTATTTCTCCAAGTAGAGCCCTTCGCATGGCAATACCTATGGTATCGGCTTGCCCTTTCATGAGCGGGGACAGAATGAAACGACCATAATAAAGACGCTTACTGTCTACTCTTGATTCAACACATTTCCACTGTAGTGTTCGAGTGGATCCTGCTATTTCCTCTCGAACCATACTAAATATTATTATTTGATCAGATCATTGAATCATTTATTTCTCTTGCAATCCGTTTAATTCTTATTTTTACACACGTCTTTTTTTAGGAGGTCGACATCCATTATGTGGCATAGGTGTTACATCACGTACGAAACTTAATAGTATACCACTTCTACGAATGGCCCGTAATGCTGCGTCTCTTCCGAGACCAGGACCCTTTATCATAACTTCTGCTCGTTGCATACCCTGATCAACTACAGTACGAATAGCATTTGAAGCGGCGGCTTGAGCAGCATAGGGTGTCTTTCTTCTTGTGCCTTTGAATCCAGAAGTACCGGCGGAGGCCCAAGAAACCACCCGACCTCGTACATCTGTAACAGTTACAATAGTATTGTTGAAACTCGCTTGAACATGAATAACCCCTTTTGGTATTCTACGTCCATTCTTACGTGAACCAATACGTCCATTCCTACGCGAACCAATTTTTGGTATAGGTTTTGCCATATTTTTTCATCTCATAAATATGAATCAGAAATATACAGAAAGATACGGAGATATCCATTTCATGTTAAAACAGATCCTTTATTTTTACATGGCACTTCTTTGAGAAATTTTATAAAATAAAGATTATCCTTGTCTCTGTTTATGTCTCGGATTGGAACAAATCACTATAATTCGTCCGCGCCTGCGGATCAGTCGACATTTTTCACAAATTTTACGAACAGAAGCTCTTATTTTCATATTTCTCACTCCTTACCTTAATTTGAAATCTATTCCTTGGAAGAAAATAAGTCTCTTGTATTTTATTTTTTAGCTTCGAGTTGTATCTCTCACCAAAGGAATGTTTTCAAAAATCATCTAATCGCTCGAATCTTTGTTGCGGAGTCTATAAATTATACGTCCTCTAGTTGAATCATACCGACTTATTTCGATTTTGACTCTATCTCCCGGCAGTATCCGTATCAAACTGCGTCGGATCCTCCCTGAAATATAACCTAGAATTAGATCTTCATTATCTAAACGGACCCCGAACATACCGTTGGGAAGTTATTCAGTAATTAAACCTTCATGAATCAATTTTTGTTCTTTCATCCAGGTAACCCCTTGAAATATCATCAACTAATGTAGGAAGAGTTATATAACTCACTTTTCCTCTCTATTTCACAAATAGGAAGTTAGAGATCAAATTAGGATACCGGAGGAAGATCACCATATATAGCACAAAATTTCTCCTCCAATTTTTTCTAGTCTAGCTTCTCGATCTGTCATTATGCCTCGAGAAGTGGAAAGAATTACAATTCCCATTCCACCTAAAATCTTAGGAATTTTTTGATAGTTGGAATAGATTCGTAGACCAGGTCGACTGATACGTTTTAAAATAGTTCTATATATTCCTTTCCTAGTCCTTCTATGGCGCAAGGTTGAAACCAAGAAATCTTTGTTACTTTCCTGATGTTTCCGAACGTTTTCAATAAAACCTTCTCGTAGGAGTATTTTAACAATGTTTTCGGTGATATTAGTGGATGCTATTCGAACCGTTCCATTTTTACTCATGTCAGCATTTCTTATAGAAGTTATTATATCAGCAATAGCGTCTCTGCCCATGACGAATTATAATTATTGGTGCTTCTTAATTTTGATATAATCAACATGTTTTTTTATTTTGAATTATTCAATTTCAATTATTAAAAGTATATGCGTGAAACACAATCTACTAATTTAATCCATTTCAGATATCCTACTATAACTATATCATAGTTTCATCTACTAGTATTTATAATACTTCAGGAGCTAATGAAACTATTTTAGTAAAATTCAACTGTCTCAATTCCCGAGCAATCGCGCCAAAAACTCGAGTTCCTTTTGGATTTCCTTCTTGATCAATGACAACCGCAGCATTGTCATCATATCGTATTATCATACCGTTGTCACGTTTGAGTTCTTTACATGTACGTACAATTACAGCTCGAATTACTTCTGATCTTTCTAGAGGCATATTGGGCACTGCTTCTTTGATTACAGCAACAATAACGTCACCAATATGAGCATATCGATGATTACCAGCTCCTATGATTCGAATACACATCAATTCTCGAGCTCCGCTGTTATCTGCTACATTCAAAAGGGTCTGAGGTTGAATCATATCATTTTTATTTGAATCTGTTATTTCAATGCAAAGAATGAGGAAAAAAAGAAATAGTGTTTGTCTAGAAATAAATAAACCCGCGGTTGTTTTTTCATCCTCAATACCCCTTTTGTTTATCTTTAGTTCTATATCCCTATCCTGAAATAAGAAATTGAGTTCGTATAGGCATTTTGCACGCAGCTATTGAGATAGCTGCTCTGGCTACAGTTTCTGATACTCCACCCATTTCATAAAGTATTCGGCCTGGTTTAACAACGGATACCCAATATTCGGGAGATCCTTTCCCCGAACCCATACGTGTTTCCGTAGGTCTTATTGTAACAGGTTTGTCTGGAAATATACGTACCCATATTTTTCCACCACGACGCGCATATCGTGTCATTGCTCTTCGCCCTGCTTCTATTTGTCTAGCTGTGATCCAAGCGGGTTCAAGTGCCTGAAGAGCATATCTGCCGAAACTAATATGATTGCCCCGACAAGATATTCCCTTCATTCTTCCTCTATGGTGCTTACGAAATCTAGTTCTTTTAGGGTTATAGTTGATGGTTTTTTATTAATCCCACCTCTACTACAGAACCGGACATGAGAGTTTCCTCTCATCCAGCTCCTCGCGAATGAAAAGATTCGATACAGATACACATCTATTTAATAATTAGTACACTAAACTAAGTAATGGGATTTATTGATATTTCATTTATTACATAGGAAGCTCCATACATGGCTAGATGTGTATATTTATAGATAATGCTTATTTTTTATAACGAATCCCTATTTTTTTTTTACTCTTATCGAGTCAAGCCAATATTGTATTGTAATACAATAAATAAATAAGTACAATAAATAAATAAGGGTTTCGCGGGCGGATATTGACTCTTTCCTGCTTCATTCGTAGGATCAATCCATGACCTCTCAGAGTAAATCAATTTGTTCTTGGTTCGTTCCGCCATCCCGCCCGATGAATCATTAGGATTCATTTTTCTTTTCTATTTTATTTATATTTTAATATTTTAATAGTAGAATCTTATATAGTCACAGGTTTCGTCGTTCCTATAGCTTCTCCATTAATGGTTAGGCCTGAACTCTGCAGCGGAGCTCCCAACAAAATTTGTTCCCGAGCCAATCTCCTCAGTTTCTATTAACCCAGGGCTCTTTATTATTTATATTATACTTTATTATTTGTATTATTATATATATTAATATATCAATATTAATATTAATGCTTTATCACACTGCCTTTTATGAGGTGATTCATAGACCATACATATTGGAATCATCTATCATTGATATTTTTGTTCTCTCTTTCTATCACCTTTCCATTTATCCGCATCCCTTTATTTTTTTCTTCAAAATCCATAATCAGATTTGTTTTTTATGAAAATTTCAGTTGTTACAACTATATGATTGATTTAGTCATTCAGTCATATAGTGACTGTTTCTTGGGATCTTGACAATACGAAGCAATAAGTTGGTTATTAGTTTTTCGTTTATTTTATTGTTTTATTTTATATAGTTATTAAGTTTATAGTGGGGGTCAGTCTTTTTTTTTTGAAGCCCAGCTTTAAACTCTAAAGAAAAAACTAACGAGTCACACACTAAGCATAGCAATTATATCAAAAGTAAGATTAATCTATTTTTTATTCAACCTTATATAATTATAATTAGAATTGTTTATTTTTGTTTGATTTAACGGAAAAAGGAAAAAAACAGAAATAGTTTCTCATTTTTTGTTCTATCACTGGACAGAATGGCAAGATAAAAAAGGGTCTATTATTCCTCGTTCACAAATATCCAAATTTTTAGGCCTAATACTCCATGGATAGTTCGAATTGTATAGGAACAATGATCAATTTTAGCACGAATTGTTTGTAGAGGAACTCTACCTTCTCTGATCCATTCGACACGTGCAATTTCTTTTCCGTCGATACGCCCTGCAATTTGTATTTGAATTCCCTTTGTATCTGTTTGTTCAGTTAATTCAATAGCTCTTTTCATTGCCTTTCGAAACGAAACTCTATTTCTTAATTGTGAAGCCATATATTCTGCAAGAATATTAGGGTGTCCATAAGGTTTTTCAATTCTTGTGATAGCAATATTGAGTCTTCGGTTCACAGAATGCAACTCTTTTTGTACATTCATCTGTAATTCTTCGACCCCTCGCGTTCGGTCCTCTATTAATAAATTTGGAAACCCAATATAGATTATGACCTGGATCAAATCGATTCTTTTTTTAATTTCTATTCGTGCAATTCCAATTCCTTCGAAACCTGGGGATATTCTCTTATTTTTTTGTACATAGTTCTTGATACAATTCCGTATTTTCTCATCTTCTTGTAGACCTACAAAAAAAAATTTTGGTTGTGCGAACCAAAAGGAATGATGATTTTGGGTTG